TACTATGATTTGCATTTCGAACAGGCATGAATACAGCATCTATAGTATAACTTCCGTCTTGCAAGTTTTTTAGTGTTTTTATACCATATCCGCGATTCCTCTCGATTTGTAATCCAATACACAAATTAATAGGTTCTGTTAGGTTAGCTATATGTTGTGTATTATCAACGATTTCCACAGAAGGTGGTAAAATGATGTCTTGAGCAGTTACATATCCAGGACCTTTGAAACAAATAGACGCGTCCCGAGTTCCATAGAGATTACTTCTCAATACAATTTCTTTCAAATTCATTAAAATTTCATGGACTGATTCTTGAATACCTACTATGGTAGAATATTCATGTGGTATTTTCTCTGATTTTGCACGTGTGATACATGTTCCCTCTATTTCTCCGAGCAAAACTCTTCGCATTGCAATGCCTATTGTATCGGCTTGGCCTTTCATAAGTGGAGACAGAATAAAACGTCCATAATAAAGACGCTTACTGTCTACTCTTGATTCAACACACTTCCACTGTAGTGTCCGAGTAGATACTCTTACTTTCTCTCGAACCATAATAATATTTTATTTTGATCAAACCCTTGAATTGTTTATTTCTCTTGAAATCTCTTCCATGTTTATTTTTAGTTTTACACACGTCTTTTTTTCGGAGACCTACATCCATTATGTGGCATAGGAGTTACATCTCGTATAAAATTTAATAGTATACCACTTCTACGAATAGCTCTTAATGCCGCATCTCTTCCGAGACCGGGACCTTTTATCATGACTTCTGCTCGTTGCATGCCTTGATCCGCTACTGTTCGAATAGCATTTCTTGCTGCGGTTTCAGCGGCAAATGCTGTCCCCCTTCGTGTACCCTTGAATCCACAACTACCGGCGGAGGACCAAGAAATCACCCGACCCCGTACATCTGTAACAGTAACAATGGTATTGTTGAAACTAGCTTGAACATGAATAATTCCCTTTGGTATTTTACGAGCATGTTTACGCGAACCAATACGTCCATTTTTACGCGAACCCATTTTTGATATAGGTTTTGCCATATTTGATTATTTCATAAATATAAGTCTGAGATATATGGATATATCCATTTCATGTCAAAAAAGGATCCTTTACTATTTTCTTTTCTAATTAGAATTAATATTCTATTTTTCTATATTCATTTTTCTATATTAAGTGTATTCGATTTCTATTAATATAGAATACTCATTTTTGAAATAAAATTTCAAAATGGAAATATCAATAATATTCAATATTTTTAATTATAGAATATTAATATAGTTGTTTAATATAGTTGTAATAGAATATAGATTATGTATAGATTTTCCATTTTCTACTTTTTTGGTTTACTATTTCATTTAATATTAATAAGATTTTTTTTTAATATAAATTTATTTGATTTGTGCATCCGATCCCTAAAAATAGAAAAACCTCCTTTGTGGAAATATTATCCCTGTCTTTGTTTATGTCTTGGATTGGAACAAATTACTATAATTCGTCCTCTCCTACGGATCAATCGACATTTTTCACAAATTTTACGAACAGAGGCCCCGATTTTCATATTTGTCATTCCTTAACTAAATCCCGAATCTATTTATTGGAAGAAAATAAGTTTTCCTTACATTTAATTCTACCTCTCCCCAAAAAAGAATGTTGAAGTTGAAAAATAGTCTAATTAAATGACTTATATTTTCATTTTTTATTTTCCGGTCGTATAGATAGAAAATAAGAGTACGTCGAATCTTTTCGGAAACATAGCCTAGAATCATATTTTCATTATATAAAAGAATCTGGAACATACCCTTGGGAAGTGATTCAGTAATTAAATCCTCATGAATCCTTTTTCTTTTTTCTTTCTTTTATTCCTATTCCAGTTAAAACCTCTTCACGTATTCACTAATGTATGAGGAGTGGTATTAGAAACCTGTGATTTCTCTCTTTTTTTTTAACAAAAATGGATAGAAGTTTCTCATATAATTCGGATATCAGAAAGATTACCATATATAACATAAAACTTCTCCGCCGATTCTTTCTAATCGAGCCTCTCGATCTGTCATTATACCTCTAGAAGTAGAGAGAATTACAATCCCCATCCCTCCTAAAATTCTAGGGATTCGTTGATAATTAGAATATATTCGTAGACCAGGTGTACTGATCCGTTTTAAATTTAAAAAAGTTTTATATGATCCTTTCCTATTTCTTGTATACCGTAGGGTTAAAACTAAAAAATGTTTGTCGCTTTCCCTATGTTTTCTGACGTTTTCAACAAAACCCTCTCGTAGAAGTATTTTCACAATGTTTTCGGTGATGTTAGTAAATGGTATTTGAACCGTTCCTTTTCTATTCATATTAGCATTTCGTATAGAGGTTATTATGTCAGCGATGGTGTCCTTACTCATGATAAACGAAAATGATTGTTGTCCCTTACTTTCAATATAATCAACATGCTCCTTTTTCTTTTTTTTTTTTTCTATTTCTATCTATCTATTATTATTTATTTTATTTAGGTTATGAAATATTAATATGAAATATATATATAATAATTACTACATTACTACAAAGGTATATGTGTCAGATAGAATCTATTAATTAATCTATTTCATTCACAAATAATATATCTATATAATGGTCTCGTCTTATAATACCTCGGGTGCTAATGAAACTATTTTAGTGAAATTTAACTGTCTCAATTCCCGGGCGATTGCGCAAAAAATTCGAGTTCCTTTTGGATTTCCTTCTTGATCAATGACAACCGCAGCATTATCATCATACTGTATTATTATACCGTTGCTACGTTTGAGTTCTTTACAAGTACGTACAATTACAGCTCTGATCACTTCTGATCTTTCTAAAGGCGTATTTGGTACTGCCTCCTTGATTACAGCAACAACAATGTCACCAATATAAGCATATCGTCGATTACTAGCTCCTATGATTCGAATACACATCAATTCGCGGGCTCCGCTGTTATCGGCTACATTCAAATGGGTTTGAGGTTGAATCATATCATTTTTTTTTTTCTTTCAGTCCAAAGATTGAAGTAAAAAAAATATTCTGTGTTCAAAAAAAAAAAAAAAGAAACCTACAATTGCATTTTTTTCATCCTAAAAGACCTCTTTCCTTGGGTTCTAATTATTATCCTGAAATAATGAATTGAGTTCGTATAGGCATTTTTGATGCTGCTATTGAAATAGCCTTTCTGGCTATATTCTCTGCGACCCCGCCCATTTCATAAAGTATTTTGCCGGGTTTAACGACAGCTACCCAATATTCGGGAGATCCCTTTCCCGAACCCATACGCGTTTCGGTGGGTCTTACTGTAACTGGTTTGTCTGGAAATATGCGTACCCATATTTGTCCACCCCGGCGGACATTTCGTGACATTGCCCGCCGCCCCGCTTCTATTTGTCTAGATGTGATCCAAGCGGGCTCAAGTGCCTGAAGAGCATATCTTCCGAAGCAAATATGATTACCTCGATAGGCTATTCCCTTCATTCTTCCTCTATGTTGTTTACGGAATCTGGTTCTTTTGGGGTTATAGTTGATGGTTGTTTCTCAATTCCATCTCTATTACAGAACCGTACATGAGATTTTCACCTCATACGGCTCCTCACGAATGAAGCGATTCAAAATTCAATTCAAATAAATGATTTAACCGATAAAATAATATAAAATAAGATACATATGTTTAATATACATATCTTTAAATTTAATGAATATTAATGAATAATATAATAGAATCGCGGGATTTTTTTGAGATTTCATAGAATCTATCGATCTATTGGAAATTTCTATATCTTGTTTATATATAACTAAATTATAGATTATAGATATATATATATAACTATATATGTATTCTTAATAGACAATTTTTGCTATCCGTATATAACTATATAATGTTGTTTTGTTATAAGGTTCTAACGAATCTTTCTTTATTTTTTTTTATCCTATCGGATTTCGGATTGGCAAAAATTAAAAAATTCAAAAAAATCCAAATTTTCGCGGGCGAATATTTACTCTTTCATTATCAAATTCAGATGTAATGTAAGGTTAGCCTACAACTCCTCAAATAAAAAAATGGATTGCTTCTTGGTTCGTTCCGCCATCCCACCTAATGAATCATTAAGATTTTTTTTTAATATTAATCAAAAAAATCTTAGGTATTCGCAGGTTCCGTCGTTCCCATCGCTTCTCGATTAATGGTTAGGTCTGAATTCTACAATGGAGCCTCTCTAATCTAATAAGAAAATAACATTTTCCTTTTTCTTGAATCAACCTTCTCAGTTTTTATTGACTCGGGGCTCTTGATTTCTTTGTTCTAGGAATATATTCATCTATATATGGATTAATGAATATTGATGCTTTATTACACTACCTTTTATGAGATGACCCATAGAACCTTACATATTAGAATTCTATATCATTGATATTCTTTTTTCTCTCTTTCTTTCACCCCTTCATTTATCCATATATTCTTATTGCTTTACAACTCAAAATTAGATTCGTTTTTGTTTCTTTTTTATGCCTTTTTTATGCATGCAATATTTCAGTTGTTATAATATAATTAGATCACCGATATATCATATCTTTATTTATATTTTCGATTGTTACTAGTTATTTAGATCCAGATAATGCGAAGCGATGAGTTGGTTATTAGTTCTTTATTAATTAATTCAATTCATACTACCAGTCGGTTTATTTTTTTGTTGAATTTGAACCACTCTAAAAAAAACCAACGAGTCGCACACTAAGCATAGCAATTATATCAATATCAAATGATTAATTGAATTTTTTTATTCAATTCAATCTTATAAAATTTATCATTTTTTGTTTTGGAATAAGAGTAATTTGTAATTTTTTGTTTTATCAAAACATGGAACGTTAAAGATAAAAAAAAGTTTTTTATTATTCTTTGTTTATTTTTATTATTCTTTGTTTAGAAATATCCAAACTTTTATTCCTAATACTCCATAAATAGTTCGAACTGTATAGGAAC